AAATCCAAAATCTTTGTAGACAGAGCCAATCATTAATTCCCAACCGTGGGGCGAATGGAATCCTATACATAAATCAGTTAATAAAAGAATAGAAAAGGCTTTTATTGTGTCGCTTAAGTTATATAGGAATTCTTGAACCCAAGAGTTAAGAATAACGAGTTCTTCATTACCTAGAATAGAATAACCACTTAGAATAACGAAACAGATTATATTTGTCGAGAAGTGTAAAATTGTATGGATGCGATCCTCGTTGTGCATCTTGATCAATTGGATCGTTTCTTTGTAGATTTCGATGTGAGGCTTTTGTAAATGTGTTTCCGGGTATTCCTTTATCATTTCGTCCAAACGAAGGAGTTCCTCTAAGTCTATGAATTTTTTTAGAATACTCTTTTCTTGAATATCATTTAAAAAAATTTCGGATTTACTAGTATTCCACCAATTAGTAACCCAAGATTCCATACTTTTATTAAATGAGAAAGAGATACACCAAGGCAAAAATACTATAGATCCAAGATATAGAAGGGAAATTAATACTTTCTTTTTTACCATTTTTTCGTCTGTGAATTTTTTTATTTTTAATGAACACACCCCATTCGTCGACTCTATACGATGCTGATATTTCTATCAAGCATAAGTTCTATTACAAGTCATCGAGCCCATGAATCTATTTCCGGTTTTTTTTTATGATTCAGTATAGTGTTTAGTCCTTGAATTTAAAAAGAATACAGAAATAGAATAAGAAAAAACCCACTTCAAATTAATAGTAGTCAGATTTCAAGACGAAAGAACTCCCGTTTTATCAAAATTTTAAATATTTCAAAAAAAAAAAAGAGGATTCTTAACTTTTTCTCTCTTGAAAAGTATTCATTCTTCAGTTCCTTTTTCTTTTTTCAAAATACTTCAATTGGTACACGCAAGAAATAGGCCAATTCAGCAGCTTTTTGCTCAATTTCTCGTGGAGTCAAATTCTCATCAGTACGAGTCAAGGGAATGGCCCCCTGTCCTTTGATTTCCATATAAAGGACACGACGGGCATAAATACCCTCTTTAATTTCGATTCTGATGGACTGAATGTCTTTCATAAGGAATCGGAGGAATATGCGACGATTTTTTCCAGGGAATCCCCAACGAAAAATACACACTACGCCCTCTTTTATATCGAATCGATCATAACCACTACCCACATTCCACGAAATTGTGCACCACAAATAGGAACTAATAAAAAGACCCGCGATCCCATAAAAAGACATCACGATCCCTTGTGGAAAAAAAATTATTTGCTGAGAAGGAAATAAAGATATAAAATTCCTACCAAAATAACTGGACGTTCCAACCAATAAAAACCCTAATGAACCTAAAAAAAGAATAAAGGCCCAGCAGAAATTACTTGTTTTTCGAGACCCCGCGATAAGTTCTATCCATATACGTTCTGATCGCCAACTCATACTATACCTAGACCTAGTTGCATTTTATTGGAATTGGTAGAATAACAAAAATAATTTTTTTTTTTTTTACTTTTTTTTTTGTTGCCGAAGTAACTCTCATCAACCAGCACTATTATGATGTGAACCTTGAGGGGTAATTCATTGAATTTCTTAGATCCAAACTAAAATAATAACATCCCTTTCATATGATTTACCATATGATTTCTTAATACATATAGATTTCCATTTCATAAATTCCCCCCGATTCCGATCTATTTGAAAATAGTTATAATTCATTTACCCATATATAATATTTACACATACATAAAAGCTTATGCCCAAAGGAAGTCACATGTTATACCATATTCTACTAAATATATAGCCGTGTTATGATCCAAGTAAGTCTTGAAAAAAAATAGATAAGATTTGTCCTTAGCGTATCTAAAAAATTTTGTTTTTTTGAACATAAAGAAATAAAGAAGCCATTGCAAGTGCCGGAAATACTAAGCCCACTAAAGGCACAAAAATTGAGGGAAAGCTGTTGAGAGTTATCATAGAATGGGTACCTCGATTTAATATTTGTACCTGTTATTTATTGTTATCGTTTTATATTAATATTTTAACCTTATCCTTATATTGTTATAAAGATATCTTATAATTCATATATAATTATTATATTATACTAAGTATACCTAAGTGAGTATATATATACTTAATAGTGAGTATATAAGTATATGTTTTAATAAATATATATTAATTAATAAAATACAATAAATATGTAAATAAATGGACCTATTCATCTTTCTACATGTTTCTACATGAAATATATGTATGATAATCCACCCTTTATATTATTCATCTTATTAGTTATTATCTTGTTCTTATCTTATAAATTTAATAAAATTTACTAAAGAAAGGGTTTCTTACAAATTTATAGAGAATTCGTTATAATAATTGACCCCCCAAAAAGGATTCTTAGTGGGGTATGATTTTCGGGAGATATAGAAAGATGCAAGACCTTGTTAACTAATTTCACGGAAGAAAGAGAAAGAATTCCCTCTTTTATTTTGTTTAATAGAGATTTCCTGGTCAGTATTAGTAACCAGGAATATCGATAAAAAATGATCCAGATGATTCGTTCTACAATTAAATCTTATGTTACCAAATAAAAAAAAAAAATTCTTGGATTCCTATAAATTAAATAACTACTTGATCCCCACACATAAAAAAATTTATTAAGTTTTATTTAATTTATAAATTAAGACTCTAAGGCTCTACTTGAACTTGATCTAATTTTGATTCAAAGGAAAGAAAGCATGTAGCCGAAATAACTCACTCAGAACACCCTTTAAAGGATTACGTGGTACGATTGGATCGAATAAGCCCTTATGGAATAAATATTCAGCCACTTGTGAATCCTCAGGTACTGTCTTATTCAATGTTTGTTCAATTACTCTTTTACCCGCAAATGCAATGTAAGCATTGGGTTCGGCAATAATGATATCTCCTAACATACCAAAACTAGCGGTCACCCCACCTGTGGTAGGAGATGTAAGGATTGATACATAAAATAACTTTTTATTTGATTGATAATCATATAAAGCGGAAGAGATTTTAGCCATTTGCATCAAGCTCAAACTTCCTTCTTGCATGCGTGCTCCTCCGGAAGCACACACTAGAATAAGAGGTAAAAATTGATTGGTAGCATACTCGGCCAAACGTGTGATTTTTTCGCCCACTACAGATCCCATACTACCCCCCATAAACTGAAAATCCATCACCCCAATTGCTACAGGAATACTATTTAGTCGACCTGTGCCTGTTTGAACAGCCTCAGTTAACCCTGTATTTTTTTGATAAGAATCAATACGATCTTTATAAGGTTCCTCCTCCGAATGAAATTCAATGGGATCCAAAGAAACCATGTCTTCGTTCATAGGATCCCAAGTACCGGGATCAATCAAAAGTTCGATTCTATCGAAACTACTCATTTTCAAATGACATCCACATTGTTCACAAATATTCATTTTTGATTTTAAAAATTTCTTATAATTTAATCCATAACAATTTTCGCATTGAATCCACAAATGCCTGTATTTTTGAGTTACATTTAAATTATTAGAACTTATAGTAAAATCACTACCATCTGTGCTAGTTTTTATACTGGAAATCTCGCTTTTACTACTATTTACACTTTCGCCACAAATGTAACTATAAATGTAGCTGTCACTGTAATTGTCACTATTGCTTAAAATATAACTATCAATACAAATTTGAGAACCAAGATAACTGTCAATGCAACTATTAATGTGATTATTCCAACTATAATAAGAATTAGTATCATACGTGTAACGATCGTGGCGAGTATCGTCACTTTTAGGTGCATTATTCATATAACTAGAAGTCTGATAACTATAAAAAGAACTTTTTAATTCACTTAGAAAAGAACGGTCGTTGTCAATCTCAAAATTTTTATTTTCAATATCAAAATATATGGAATAACTGTCCCTATTACTATCCCTAACGAAAAAAGTGTCATCAGATATGAAATTCCGAATGTCTCTGTCGCCGACTAAATGATCAACATTACTGTAATTAGACTTGTCACTACAATTTAAAATGTCTTTATCCATATCATTTATAATTGGATCTTCACTTAGACTGGTATTTTCAAAAGGACTGTCCATTGATTTACTTAGTCTACACCTGTATTCTAACTCCCCGTTAAACAACAGCGAATCGAACCGCCATTTTTCCATAGAACTTTCTTGCCCCTAAATTTACATGAAAATACAATAGATGAATAGTCATTCGATGAAAATGATTTGAATATTTCGATCCGAATAGAATAAGCATATAAATCCAATCACTAGGGTTATTAACTAATTAAGGATGGGATATTGAAAAAAAAAAAAATAGTTGTTTCTCCTATGCTATGAATATAAAGAACCTTTTTCGTAAAATCTCGCCCACTAATCAGTTTATATTCCAACACAGAATGAAAAGGACAATATACAGGATGGGTAGAAGAAGTTGTGATACTTGGCTCGATCCATGATCCAAACATGCAGGATCAGGATATAATATAAAAAAATACACTAAACTAATCTAAAAAAAAATATTATAAAAATACACCAATCCTAAGGATCCATAGGATTAATTGTGGATCCAACACAACAATAAAAAAAGCGTTTAAGTTGGTTTGTCTTATATTTTTGTATTTAAGATCTTGTATATCTATACTAGACAAGTATGTATCTATCAAAAATCTATACATCTATACAATAGGATCTTTTTATTGTATTCGGCTCAATCTTTACTAAAAGGATTGAGCCGAGTTTAATTTCAATTCAATTACGAGAACTAACAGTAAGTAATTACTGGATTACAAAGTATCCATTGCTTGGAATTCAAATTTGATCTCCTTCCATACTTCACACGCAGCCGATAGTTCAGGACTCCATTTACAAGCCTCACGAATAATTTCATTACCCTCACGAGCAAGATCACGTCCCTCATTACGAGCTTGTACACATGCTTCTAGAGCTACTCGATTAGCTACGGCACCGGGTGCAT